TTATCTATTCTCTGTATATTAAAATACTACATTACATACAGTATATATATATAAATATAATATCTGTGATTATAATATATAAATAAAAAAAAAAGAAAATAGAATAATTATTCTATACTCTAAATAATTTAAATAATTGAATCGAGAAATTTTTTCAATGCAATTTTGAACGAAACTTTCAGATAAACAAATGGTATTCAATCATTCATATAATAAATAAACATATCTACATCAACCCACACACGACCCTATATTGATTTAATTCAATTAGAAGGGTATCGAAAAATAGGTAACCTCTTCTTTTTTTTTTGTTTGTTCAATAAGGTCATGAAAAATTTCTACTTAATTTATCTTTTATTTTACATAGAATGGATTTGCCTGGACCAATACATGATTTTCTTTTAGTTTTTTTGGGATTGGGTCTTATAGTGGGAAGTCTAGGAGTGGTATTACTTACCAATCCAATTTTTTCTGCCTTTTCGTTGGGATTGGTTCTTGTTTGTACATCCTTATTCCATATTCCATCGAACTCCCATTTTGTAGCTGCTGCACAGCTCCTTATTTATGTGGGAGCAATAAATGTATTAATTGTATTTGCCGTGATGTTTATGAATGGTTCAGAATATTACAAAGATTTCTATCTTTGGACTGTTGGAGATGGAGTCACTTCACTGGTTTGTACAAGTATTTTTTTTTCATTAATTACTACTATCCCAGATACGTCATGGTACGGTATTATTTGGACTACAAGGTCAAACCAGATTATAGAGCAGGACTTGATAAATAATGGTCAACAAATTGGGATTCATTTATCAACAGATTTTTTTCTTCCATTTGAACTTATTTCGATAATTCTTTTAGTTGCCTTGATCGGTGCAATTGCTATGGCTCGTCAGTACTAAATATTTCGAAATTTAATAATATAAAATTATATTAATTAAATTAATATAGACTTGTTCTTTTCTTCTTTAAAATATTTTTTTTATTGTTCATGTATAAATATATAAAGATAAAGTAAAGTATAAAAAAAATGAAAAAAAAAAAACGGAATTTTTCTATATTTATATCTATTTTCTATTACCAATACCTTTTTGCGTACTTTTAAAATAAAATTCTATTTTAGTCAATTGAATCGGTTAAATTGTTGTTCATATTGAAATGAATCGAGATTGATGAGGAGTTGTTCAATGATGCTCGAACATGTACTTGTTTTGAGTGCCTATTTATTATGCATCGGTATCTATGGATTGATTACAAGTCGAAATATGGTTCGAGCGCTTATGTGTCTTGAGCTTATACTGAATGCAGTTAATATAAATTTCGTAACATTTTCGGATTTATTTGATAGTCGCCAATTAAAAGGAGACATTTTCTCGATTTTTGTTATAGCAATTGCCGCTGCTGAAGCAGCTATTGGATTAGCTATTGTTTCATCAATTCATCGTAACAGAAAATCAACTCGTATCAATCAATCGAATTTGTTGAATAAATAGGGTTTATAAAAAAAAAATATAGAGTATCTGCCAATAAAAAAATGGGTATGTGCAGCATATAGTGCTATTTGATAAAATGTAATAAATCAAAGTATCTTGGCCTTCTTTCATGAGCAGATCCAGAAGTAGATTGATTCTGGTAAATCTACTAAATCATTGATTCATCTGGTGTCTACAATATATAATTCATTTACTACTTTACTAGATCGAAATTTTATGATGTTAAAAAAAAATTATAGATCCAATGTCACATTCAGTAAAGATTTATGATACATGTATAGGGTGTACTCAATGTGTACGAGCTTGCCCCACAGATGTATTAGAGATGATACCCTGGGACGGGTGTAAAGCTAAACAAATTGCTTCTGCTCCAAGAACAGAAGACTGTGTAGGTTGTAAAAGGTGTGAATCCGCTTGCCCAACCGATTTTTTGAGTGTCCGGGTTTATTTATGGCACGAGACAACTCGTAGCATGGGTCTAGGTTATTGATACGTTCGAGAAAATTCCACTTGAATCCATCATTTTTTATCTTTACCGACAAAACCCGTACTCGAGAAAAGAAATATATATAATAATAAAACTAATAATTTTTTCTTTTCTCGAGTACGGGTTTTCGGGTCAAAGTCAAAGTAAGTGTATCTTGTTTTTACCACGAATGATTTTCCTTGGTTAACTATAATTGTTGTTTTGCCGATATTCGCGGGTACTTTCATTTTCTTTTTCCCTCATAGAGGAAATAAGGTTATTAGGTGGTATACTATTTGTATATGCCTATTAGAACTACTTCTAATGGCCTATGTATTCTGTTATCATTTCCAATTGGATGATCCATTAATCCAATTGGAGCAAGATTATAAATGGATCAATTTTTTTGATTTTCATTGGAGACTGGGAATTGATGGGCTTTCCATAGGACCCATTTTACTCACGGGATTCATCACTACTTTAGCTACTTTAGCGGCTTGGCCAGTTACTCGAGATTCAAAATTGTTCCATTTCCTTATGTTAGCAATGTACAGCGGCCAAATAGGATTATTTTCTTCTCGAGATCTTTTACTTTTTTTTATCATGTGGGAATTAGAATTAATTCCTGTCTACCTACTTTTATCCATGTGGGGAGGGAAGAAACGTTTGTACTCAGCTACAAAGTTTATTTTGTACACCGCGGGGGGTTCCATTTTTCTCTTAATGGGAGTTCTAGGTATGGGTTTATATGGTTCCAATGAACCAACATTAAATTTTGAAACATCAGCCAATCAGCCGTATCCTGTGGCATTGGAAATACTATTCTATTTTGGATTTCTTATTGCTTATGCTATCAAATTACCGATTATACCTCTACATACATGGTTACCAGATACCCATGGGGAAGCCCATTACAGTACATGTATGCTTTTAGCTGGAATCTTATTAAAAATGGGAGCATATGGATTGGTTCGTATCAATATGGAATTATTACCCCATGCTCATTCTATATTTTCTCCCTGGTTGATGATAGTAGGTGCAATTCAAATAATCTATGCAGCTTCAGCATCTCCGGGTCAGCGTAATTTAAAAAAGAGAATTGCCTATTCCTCTGTATCTCATATGGGTTTCATAATTATAGGAATTAGTTCCATAACTGATACAGGACTCAACGGGGCCCTTTTACAAATGATCTCTCATGGATTTATCGGTGCTGCACTTTTTTTCTTGGCAGGAACGAGTTACGATAGAACACGTCTTGTTTATCTCGATGAAATGGGGGGAATAACTATCCCAATGCCAAAAATATTTACAATGTTCAGTAGCTTTTCGCTGGCTTCTCTTGCATTGCCTGGAATGAGTGGTTTTGTTGCAGAATTTGTAGTATTTTTTGGATTAATTATGAGCCAAAAATTTCTTTTAATGCCAAAAATACTAATCACTTTTGTAACGGCAATTGGAATGATATTAACTCCTATTTATTCATTATCTATGTTACGTCAGATGTTCTACGGATATAAGCAATTTAATTCTCAAAATTCTCATTTTTTAGATTCTGGGCCGCGAGAACTATTTCTTTCAATCTGTATTTTTCTACCCGTAATAGGTATTGGTATTTATCCGGATTTCGTTCTCTCACTATCAATTGACAAGGTAGAAACTATTATATCTAATTATTTTTATAGATAGTTAGTTTTTATTTTATAATTTGATAATAAAATAATAAAAAAGTGAAAAAAAAAAAGTTAAAAAAATGAATTTACTTAAACTTAATAAAATAAACTTACTTTAATTGTAATCAAATATTTTTGTAGTTTTTGAAAATCATTTGAATCAAGTCAAATGATTTTCAAAAACTCGTACAAACTTTCGTTATCTATGCTATTCCCATTATGTATTTGATATTCTATTCGTAACTGCTTTTTTTTTCAATTAAATGTTAATGCGAATGAACCATAACTATGCAGCCCTATTCCTAATAGATTGACTCCAAAATAGCATATCCAAATTATAAAAAATCCTATAGAAGCCACAATTGCAGAATTTGAGCCTTGCAAATTTTCATTTGTTCTAGTATGTAAATAAATTGCGAATATTGTCCAAGTAATAAATGCCCAAGTTTCTTTTGGGTCCCAATTCCAGTAGGATCCCCACGCTTCATTAGCCCATACTGCTCCCGAAAGAATACCTATGGTTAAAAATAGAAAACCGAGACTAATGACACGAGAACTCCAACAATCCAATTGCTGAATTAATTGATGCCTGTGATAATTTCTAAACGAAATAAAACAATTGTTTTGTAAAACATGGCTTATTTCATTCACGTATTGAATTTTCCCAAATGAAAATGACCTAAAATGGTTGTTTTTACATTTTAATTTTTGTTTTTTATTTTTTCGAAATGTAATGGCTAGAAGAGCTACTGATAATAATGATCCGCAGAGAAGAGATGCATAGCTCAATACCATCATACTTACGTGCATCATTAACCACTGTGATTGTAGAGCAGGTACTAATATTGTGGATTGATGCATTTCAGTTAAAAGACCTGAGGTGGCAAATCCTTGAGTCAAAATAGCACTGGGTGCAGTTATTGCACTTAGAAGATTTTTTTGTTTTCTAAAAAAAGGAAGCATATGAATAATGGATAAACTCCATGAAAGGAACATTAATGATTCATATAAATTACTTAAGGGTAAATGCCCCGAATAAATCCAACGAATAACTAATAATCCTGTTATACATAAAAAAGCGGCTACCATTCCTTTTTCCGACGAATCATATAATCCTACGATTTCGTGGACTAATAAGTTAATCAAATAAATCGTCAGTACGATTGAAACAATCGACAAGGAAATGTGAGTTAATATATGTTCTAAAGTAAAAAATATCATAAAAAATCCTAAAAAGGATATCCTCCAAGAATGGAATGGAGATCTGAAATTATATTCTATCCATTATAGGAATTATTATAGTATTTATTTTACTAGTATTTCTTTTTTAGAAATATGCCGCTACTCGGACTCGAACCGAGATGCTCTAGCACTGCTTCCTAAGAGCAGCGTGTCTACCGATTTCACCATAGCGGCTTGCTCGAAATCATAATAGCCCATTCATTTTTAATCGTCGAGATTGGAGGAGTAAATTCAATGCAATATTTATTTTGCCGAAAGATTCAAAATATCCTTTAAATTACTATTTAAACGTTCAATAATCATTACCTTACTTAATTGTAGTGTGAGGTGGGGCTATTGTTGTTAGTTTTAAAACCGCACTGAATGGTTTTTCGTGTGGTTTAAGTTCTTGTAAAATTGTGGTTTAAGTTCTTGTAAAATTTTAGAATTGTAAGGAGGTTTAAAATGTTTGTTGGATAGGTTGAAAACTGGATTAACTATAAATTGCCAATTGCTAGGATTAAAATTGTACCCATAATGCGTGGTACTATTTATCAAACTAATTAAGTATTAGTCAAACCAATTAGTAGGTTGTAGATATACCAGTGAAAATTTGTCTTCAATATTTCTAAAACGATTTTTCATTATGGAATGCATATTGTGCTTTATGGATAGGTATCTTAATGTATTCTAAAGTTAAAGTTAAGTTAAAACATAGAATATATATTCGGCATCCAGAACCCAATAAGCCTTTTAAAATTAAAAGAAAAATATCATTTTTGTGAAAAGTGAATCGATGGGGAAAATAAAATAACAATCCCCATACCACAAAAACCCACTAACGAGAAAGAGAAAACTTTGTAAAGAGAAAAATAATATATTGTGCCTAATTTTTCGAGCCTTTGTCTAGTAGACACAAAAATGTTATCCTACAACATACGACAATAGAAAATTGCATCTCATTAAGTTTACCATATTAATGGTAATTTATTATCTTATAAATTATCGAATTCGTTGGTTCATATCGATTAAGATTATTCCAAGACTTTTCCAAGTCTTTATTATATAATATATTACTTGTTTGTTGTACAAAAAAGCTTTTAGAATTCCCGGTCGAAAGGGATTTTGCTAAAGAAAAAGCTTTTATTCCTGCCCAATACACTTTATTTTTCCAAAAAATTTTACGAATATGCTTTTTGGACATAGAAATACGCTTTTTTTGAATCGCCATTCAAAAATGCAGAAGTTATTCATTTTATAGTTAAATGTGGAAGACATTTATTGTTCAAAAAAATAGATAATTTTTTTATTACTAAAATTTACATACAATATTTTGAAGAAAGAATTATTTATACTGACTAGTATTATATATATATAACTATATTCGTTTGAAGAAAGAATTATTTATACTGACTAGTATTATATATATATAACTATATTCGAATGAAGATATTTATATATACATATATTTATATATACATGGTATTCATGGCTATAGAAATCGAGTTGCTTTCCATTGGTAAAAAAGAATCAAAAAGAGTTTCAATTGTCTATTTTTGCCATGTTGCATTTCATCTAATTTCAAAAAAGAAATCAAAAAGTTTAAGAACCCTTACCTAATTTAAGAAAACTAGACTGTAAAACTCTTTCTATTAATTGTAATTGATCGAGGATCAAGAAAGTATATCTAATCTAATAAAAATTAGAAAAAATGAGTATCCATTAGTAATAAATTTAACGATATGTTATTTGAACCAGAAATTTTTATTATTATTGCAGCTCTGTGCAAACTGGAGTGATGAGTAACAAATCGACGAACATCAATAAAATTAATCACAAGTATAAGTTTAAGTTGCTTTATTGAAACAAATATAAGCAACTCACTCAGTTTCCCAACGGACTAGTTCACAACCGATTAATGATTCCGAATTCTGAATTCCGAATCAATTAACGAAAATAAGAAACTAATCTCCTTGTTTTTTTGTTTATCGGGTTGAGTTATTGGTGGATCATAGGATACTCGGAATCAAGTACTTTTTTTTTCATAATTTTTGGACTTGTTTTATGTATATAAACTAAATTATTGTAATAATGATTGAAAATATTATATTCTCTATGTTCATATATCTTAATCTTTAATAAAAAAAAAAAGAATAACTTTATCAGACTTAATCGTTTTTATTTGACTATTTGGAAATCATCAGAATTCTTAATTCTATTTCTATATTAATTCTATTTCTATTAAAGTCTTTTCATATCTTGATTTTTTTTGCTCCGTTCTAAATATAAAAGAGTTGGTGAATCGGAAACAATTTAACAATAAAAAAAGGTTTATTTTTTATGGAATATACGTATCAATATGCGTGGATCATACCTTTCGTCCCCCTTCCGGTTCCTATAGCAATAGGGGTAGGCCTTTTTCTTTTCCCGGCGGCAACAAAAAATATTCGTCGTATATGGGCTTTTCTTAGTGTTTTATTACTAAGTATCGTTATGATTTTTTCCGCCAATCTGTCTATTCAGCAAATAAATGGCAGTCCATCCTACCAATATGTATGGTCTTGGACCCTAAATAATGATTTTTCTTTAGATTTAGGCCACTTAATAGATCCGCTTACTTCCATTATGTTAATATTAATAACTACTGTTGGAATAATGGTTCTTATTTATAGTGACAATTATATGTCTCATGATCAAGGCTATTTGACATTTTTTGCTTATATTAGTTTTTTTAACGCTTCGATGCTGGGATTAGTTACTAGTTCAAATTTGATACAAATTTATATTTTTTGGGAATTAGTTGGAATGTGTTCGTATCTATTAATAGGTTTTTGGTTCACACGACCCCTTGCCGCAACTGCTTGTCAAAAAGCGTTTGTAACTAATCGTGTAGGGGATTTTTTTTTATTTTTAGGAATCTTAGGTCTTTATTGGATAACGGGGAGTTTTGAATTTCGGGATTTATTTGAAATAGCCAATAATTTGATTGATAATAATGGGGACAATTCTTTATTTCTTACTTTGTGTGCTTCCCTATTATTTGTAGGTTCGGTTGCCAAGTCTGCGCAATTCCCTCTTCATGTATGGTTACCTGATGCTATGGAAGGCCCTACTCCTATTTCGGCTCTTATACATGCTGCTACTATGGTAGCAGCAGGAATTTTTCTTGTAGCTCGACTTTTTCCTCTTTTTACAGTCATACCTTACATACTGAATATAATTTCTTTGGTAGGTATAATAACAATACTATTAGGAGCTACTTTAGCTCTTGCTCAAAGAGACATTAAAAGAAGTCTAGCCTATTCTACAATGTCGCAATTGGGCTATATTATGTTAGCTTTAGGTATGGGATCTTATCGAACTGCTTTATTTCATTTGATCACTCATGCCTATTCGAAAGCATTATTGTTTTTAGGATCTGGCTCCATTATTCATTCAATGGAAACTATTGTTGGGTATTCCCCAGATAAAAGCCAGAATATGGTTCTTATGGGTGGTTTAAAAAAATATGTCCCAATTACAAAAATTTCATTTTTTTTAGGCACGCTTTCTCTTTGTGGTATTCCACCTCTTGCTTGTTTTTGGTCCAAAGATGAAATTCTTAATGATAGTTGGTTGTATTCACCCATTTTTGCAATAATAGCTTGTTTCACAGCCGGATTAACTGCATTTTATATGTTTCGGATGTATTTACTTACTTTTGAAGGTCATTTAAATAGTAATTGTAAAAATTACAGCGGCAAAAAAAATAATGTGTTCCATTCAATATCTATCTGGGGAAAAAAAGGACAAAAAGTAAAAAAAAATAATTTGATTTTATCAACAATGAATCATAATCAAAGAATTTCTGTTTTTTCGAAAAACGTATATCCTATTGTTGGTAATGTAGTAACCAATATGATGGGGCCTCTTATTACTATAAAAAATTTTTCCAATAAAAAAATTTCCACATATCCTTATGAATCGGACAATACTATGTTATTACCACTTCTTATATTGGTCTTAGTTACTTTGTTCGTTGGATCCATAGGAATTCCTTTTGGTCAAGGAATAATTCATTTAGATATATTATCCAGATGGTTAACTCCATCAATAAACTTTTTACATTCAAATTATGATTTTGATTGGGATGAATTTGTGATAAATGCTATTTTTTCAGTCAGTATAGCATATTTCGGAATATTTATAGCGTTTCTTTTCTATGGGCCTGCTTATTCCAATTTTAATAATTTGAACTTCATAAATTTATCTGTTCAAATGGGTCCTAGGAGAATTATTTGGGACAAAATACTAAATATTATATATAATTGGTCATATAATCGTGGTTACATAGACGCTATTTATACAAAAACCTTAACTAGAGGTATAAGAGGGCTGGCAGAACTAAGTTATTTTTTTGATAAACAAGTAATTGATGGAATTACGAATGCTGTTGCTATTCTAAATTTATTTGTAGCAGAAATTATAAAATATGTAGGCGGAGGACGAATCTCTTCTTATCTCTTCTTTTACTTATTTTATGTATTTATTTTTATAGTAATTTACTGTATTTTGAATTTACAATTTAAAATTTAAATCAAAAGTGTTTTTTATTTTTTCTTCAAATTCTCGGTAATCAGTAGTAAGGGCAGTAGGAAGAGCGATATCATGAAGTTTGTTTATCCAAAGAGTTTCGATAGAATCTTCTATCGAGTTTATTAAATACTCGTTCATGTTTGAACCTGAATACAATTCTTTGATTGTTCCACGATGGGGTCCATTCAAAAGAGGATCATATATTTTAGGTAAGCATTCTTGTTCAGTCTCATCATTGCACAATCTAGTTCTTTTTTCGAGTACATCCATAGCAAGAGACCCCTTGTCTAGAGCTTCAATTCGATTGATAAGTTCGTTGATGAGGTTGTTTCGTTTTTGTTCATTGGTATAAAACCAATGATTATACAGTTCTGCTGGGGATAGCTTTTCTGTCGTGCACAAAAGCATCTTCTGTTGTATCATTTCAAAAAACGTTGACAAACTGGGCGGATATGTAAAAGATATTCTTTGTTTTCCATCACTTGGGCATGTATAAAAAAAATGTTGTGACATTTCAGTTCTTACGGCGTTTTCAAATAGATCATTTTTTATATAGCGCAATGGACGATTCC